GGTTCGAATCCTTCCGTCCCAGAGTATACCCTTTCTATTAGCATATCAGAATAAAGGTTGCTTTTTTGAACAACTTCTGTTTAAAAGTGTAATATTGGATAGAATGTGATTCTTGTTTCGAATTTTTAATGATTCTTCTCTGAATCATATCTTTTTCATGAGTTCAAATGACACGCGGATGTAACTCAATCCATTTGTGATCCAGGTAAGATGGGAACATAGATCACAAGAGTTTGAATTAAAAAAAAAAGTTGGACGGGTCTTTCATTGTATGCCCATCCCCTTCATATTCATATTTAAGTTAATTACTTAAAAAAAACGTACCATATCTATTTGAATTTTCAATGATGCATTCTAAATCGAAATACGAAAGAAAAGCCGCTATATTCCCTATCTCTTATTCCCTATCCCTTAAACTTAAATGAGGTAGCCAATTATTAATTCTCTGTGGATTTCTTGAATTTTAAACAAGAGGGGTTTCGTGTTACTAATTGAATTCAATCAACGGGATTAAGTGTCTTACGACTGGGTTAGGGTAAAATAAAAAATAGGAACAACAACTTAATCTGGACCTCTTAGTCTTTGTACCTAGACTAGCTCGTCTAGCATCCCATAAAAGAAGAGCCTTATTTGATTTATGATTCATATTCATCATCCCCATAGAGGGGAGTAGATAGGACTTAAACAGCAATAGAAGGTATAAATTTGAATATCTATGTCTATCCGAATCTCATTAACAATCAATTCCATATGTAACAGATGTATTTTCTTTGAACCTCATTTTTAGGTATTTTGTCTTTGGCTCTAATGAGAATGATTAGAAATCTATGTAACAATTGAGGCAGGGGGTGATTCAGACACTCTATTCACTTTACTTTATGGAAAGATTACAGAAAAATTACTGAACCGCAAGTCAAATACGTATAAAACGAAGAAATGCTTATATGTATGTATTGTTATCATTCTATTTCAGTGACAACGGTGTTTCGATTTTTGTGAAAAAGATTTATGATCCAAATATTTAACATAGAATATCCATAATTTAATTACTTCCAGTGACAATTGTTCAGTTTCTCTGATAGATACAGAAATCCCCTATTCTTTCAATTCTGATTTTATCAATCAGATGAAAGAATAATGACCTAAATCTTCCCTTACATATAAGTCTTTTTTATCCACTCCACAAAAAAAGAAAGAAATTGGATTTGCTTTTCGATCTATCTATATGCTTTAAATCATTGATGATGGTTCAATTCGAAAAGAAACATAGATTTCTCTCTCTTATGATGATCAAAATAAAATGCAGTACTTACTGTAAAACATTATTCAACTAATGATGTCGAAGTAGGAAATTTTTTCAATTAAATATTTTTAATGATTTCTTATGAGTCCTTGGTACTTGAAGACGTGTGAGATTGGTGAATCTATCCTATTGAGTCACTCAAAGATGCAGATTCAAAAAGAACTTATTTATTCGTGTTATTTATATTTGTGTTATTTATAAATAATAAAAAAAAATGTTGCATTCATACGGGATTAAGTTGAATTCTTGCTGAGACTTCTTCAGAAAAATATCTACCCATCCAGATAGAAGGAAAAAAGTATGGATTACTATGTACCGACTGAACCAATGACTACTCATGATTCCATAATTGAATCAATTACATACCGGTTCCAAACTAGAGGAATGTTATGGTAAAACTTCGTTTGAAACGATGTGGTAGAAAGCAACGTGCGACTTGAAAGACATGATCAGCTGTGGATTCTTACATCCACCATTTTAGATTATATAGGAATGAAAGTGCTCTTGGCTCGACATCCTTTGTTCTGTTCCACTAGAACCCCCATTTGGGGTGTAATGTAAATAGTACATGATATGATGGAGCTCGAGTAGAAAGGATTGATTCATTTCTCAGGGGCAAGGATCTAGGGTTAGTGCCAATCAATAAGTTGGAATAACTTCGTAAGTATATCTTCGATATAGAAATTGAAAGAATCCAATTCGAGCAAGTTTCAAATCCAAAAGGAAATTTTGTTGGAATTGGTAAAACTCTTTTGATCAAGTAGCACGCGTGAATCAACCGTTCTATGATTCTTTGATAGAAAGAAATAAAAAAAAAGGTATGTTGCTGCCATTTTGAAACGATTAAAGATCACCGAAGTAATGTCTAAACCCAATGATTCAAAGTAAAGATAAAGGATCCTGGAACAAGGAAATACCGTTTTCAATTGTCTCAACAACTAGATCAGAATGAAGAATCAAAATGGATTCTAAACGAGACAAAAAAAGGGGGTTAGAGACCACTCAATAAATGAAATGCCTAAGGGTTTTCTTTGAGCTATTTGGGAGTTATCCAACTTGAGTTATGAGTACAAATGATTTTTCTTTTTCGAGAAAGAAGAAAAAAAAAAAAAAGACTTAAATCATGGATTTGATGATTTTATGGATCTATTTGCCATTAGAATTCGATACCTAGCCATAACTTCGAATCATTTTTTCTCGAGCCGTACGAGGAGAAAACCTCTTATACGTTTCTAGGGGGGGTATTGTTCATCTACATCTATCCCAATGAGCCGTCTATCGAATCGTTGCAATTGATGTTCGATCCCGAAGAGAAGGAAGAGATCTTCAGAAAGTGGGTTTTTATGATCCGATAAAGAATCAAACTTATTCAAATGTTCCTGCTATTCTATATTTCCTTGAAAAAGGCGCTCAACCTACAGGAACTGTTCATGATATTTCAAAGAAGGCGGAGGTTTTTACGGAACTTCGTCTTAATCAAACGAAATTCAATTAATGAAATTGAAATAAAAGAAATAAAAAAAAAGAGTGTGGGGATCACTCATATATAGCTTTGTATAACTTTTTCTCTATTATTCCCCTTTCTCTTGTTATATTCATACTTATTTATTATTTTATTGCTCTCATAGAATCCCATCTTCAATAACGACCAAAATCTATTGTGTTGATAGAAGATGAATCGAAAAAAGATCGAGTGAATAGATGAAGAAATTGGATCTAGAAATATAAAATTCTGACATTACTTTCAATCGGGTGTTTTTCGTTGAAACTCTACTAACAAATAATAAGCAAGGGATCCAGTTTGCTTATTCGACTTATATTGATTGAATAACCCCAAAATTCTTTCCTCTTTATTTATTTTATTCCTCCATTTACACTTTTTTTTTATCTATGTAGATTATCTATGTAGTGCCAATCCAACACAAGTCCTTCTTTTTTTTTATTTAAAATGGAATTTCTTTCTATTTTCTCTATTGTATTCTTTTCTCAACATTTCTCTTTATATTGACAACAGTGTATCGAACAAATATAATTTGATCGTGTATAAATAGTTATCTCCGTCCCATAGGTTTGGTTTTTTATTTTACATCATTCAAATCGTTGGATTCGCTGTGATATAAGAAGTCTTTTTTGATTGAAAAACAACGGAAGGGATGGTTTATCAATTTTGACATTTATCTATATTTCTATCTGAGAATTTCTTGTATTTTGGTCTGATCTGTTCATTTTTATGTTCAGTTCAGAATCGATTAGAATTTTTTTTTCTTGTTAGTTCAATGTTTTGATTGCGTCGTACAATCCAGTCTCTTTATTTATTTTGATTACGACTGTATCTACATACCCTAATTCTTTTTTCTTTTATTCGGGTTGCTAACTCAACGGTAGAGTACTCGGCTTTTAAGTGCGGCTAGGATCTTTTACACATTTGGATGAAGCAACGGATTCGTCCATACCATCGGTAGAGTTTGTAAGACCACGACTGATCCTGAAAGGGAATGAATGGAAAAAATAGCATGTCGTATCAATGGAGAATTCTGATACTATTTCATTCTTACCGAATTGCCTTGTTTGAATTCTTGGAGTGGAACAAAATGAATTCAAAGTTGGGTCGAGTGAATAAATGGATAGAGTCCTATGGCTCCAATTATAGGGAAACAAAAAGAGACGGGCTTCTGTTCTTAATTTGAATGATTCCCCGATCTAATTAGACGTTAAAAATATATTAGTGCCCAATGCGGGAAAGGTTTCTCCCATGAGTGGATTATCCATTTTTTTTAATGAATCCTAACTATTAGCTATTCTCTATTATGGAGTGGAGATGAATGTGTAGAAGAAGCAGTATATTGATAAAGATCATTTTTTTTTTCCAAAATCAAAAGAGCGATTGGGTTGAAAAAATAAAGGATTTCTAATCATCTTGTTATCCTATAATGAACATAAACCTATTAGATGGAAAAAGAGAGGATAGAGAGTCCGTTGATGAGTTTACCTGTCTCCGAGGTATCTATTCTTATAATACCTTGTTTTGACTGTATCGCACTATGTATCATTTAATAACCCAAGAAATACCCTATCTTTGGTTCAAATCGAATTTGAAATGGAGGAATTTCAAGGATATTTAGAACTAGATAAATCTCGGCAACATGACTTCCTATATCCACTTATCTTTCAGGAGTATATTTATGCACTTGCTCATGATCATGGTTTAAATAGATCGATTTTGTTGGAAAATGTAGGTTATGACAATAAATCTAGTTCACTAATTGTGAAACGTTTAATTACTCGAATGTATCAACAGAATCATTTGATTATTTCCGTTAATGATTTTAACCAAAATCCTTTTTTGGGGCACAACAATAATTTGTATTCTCAAATAATATCGGAGGGATTTGCGATCATTGTGGAAATTCCATTTTCCCTACGATTAGTATCTTCCCTAGAAGGGAAAGAAATAGTACAATCTCATAATTTACGATCAATTCATTCAATATTTCCTTTTTTAGAGGACAAATTGTTACATTTAAATTATGTGTCAGATATACTAATACCCCACCCCATCCATCTGGAAATATTGGTTCAAACCCTTCGCTATTGGGTGAAAGATGCTTCTTCTTTGCATTTATTACGATTCTTTTTTTACGAGTATTATAATTGGAATAGTCTTATTACTCCAAAGAAATCCATTTCTATTTTTTCA